GAAGGGAGAGTTCAAAATGTAATAAACAGACATAATATTCTATACAATAGTCTAATATATATCGAAGAATATTCTATTAGCAATTTTCTTTAAATAAAAAAGTAAAAAAGAATATAAAAAAAGGATTCCGAACTGGAAGCTATATAGAATTTCTAATAATCTAAGCGATAAGCGCATATCATATAAATCAATCAATATATAAATAAAGAGAACATATACAAATTCAAATTAAAGAAAAGAAAAAAACCAAATCCTATTTCGGTCCGATCTAAAAAAATGAATTAGAAATAGGATTTTCGGCAGAATATTTTTTATATAATAAGGAATAAATAAACTAAACAAACCATGGATAAATCCAAGCGATCTTTCCTTAAATCTAAGCGGTCTTTTCGTAGGCGCTTGCCCCCGCTTCAATCGGGGGACCGAATTGATTATAGAAACATGAGTTTAATTAGTCGATTTATTAGTGAACAGGGAAAAATCTTATCTAGGCGCGTGAATAGATTGACTCTGAAACAACAACGATTAATTACTATTGCTATAAAACAAGCTCGTATTCTATCTTTGTTACCCTTTCTGAATAATGAGAAACAATTTGAAAAAGCCAAGTCGGCCATTAGAACTACGGGTTTTCGAGCTTTTCGAACAAAAAAACAATAGGTTTACTCTTTATTTTTCTTTTTTCAATTGATTTTTTGCTCGAAAAATTCGAAAATACGGATTTTTTGTTGTCTCGTAAGAAAAATCGAGGAAGAAGCAATCTTTTTTTTATTGAATGTCTTTGTTCATTTTGACTACTTGATTGTAATTGTATTTTACATTTTATTTTATCGGACTCATTTTGATTCTATCTTCCCTTCCCGGAGTTCCTTCTCCGGGGGACTTTGTTTAAATCATTTCGTTTGCTTTTTTCCAATCTTCGATCTCATTGGAAATACTATAAAGACAATTCTTATTTAATATAGCTATTTGTGCAAGTATTTTGCGATTAAGAATCAACTGTCTCTTGTACAGATCATTTATAAATTTACTATAACTATAGTATACACCCCTTTCCGTTTCGCGAATTGCTGCGTTTATCCGCGTAATCCACAACCGACGAAAATCTCTCTTTTTCTTATCTCTATCTCGATGAGCCGAAAACAAAGCTCTTATTTTCTGTTGAGTAATAATGCGAATAGTTTTTGAATGCGCCCCGCGAAAGCTTGATACAAATAAACGCATTTTTTTTCTACGTCTCCGAGCTATATACCCTCGTCTAACTCTGGTCATTGAATAAATGAAACTTTGTTAAATAACTAATTGATTTTCTTTCTCTTTGAGTTATTTTTTCTGTCCTCGCTGTTAATAACAAAACGAATTTTTCCAATGTATAAAAAGAATTCCAATGGCTTTTGCTACTATAACCTTCCCGACCACGATTTTTTCTTTTTTTGCGGCATTTCACCCCAACGCCAAATGAAATAAGAAATTGGATTGATACTCATTATCCCAAAGAAAAACGTAATAAATCTGGATAATCTAGATAAATAAAGAAATAGTGGATTCCTTCGTTTCTATGGTTACTTCTTAAACGGTGAGGTCCTCTCTATACACCGGAGCCCTTTACTTCGTTTAGTCAACGTTATTGGTAACTTGTACAATTAAAAATCTTCGGCTCTACCCATGAAATATCCAGTAATAGGTCTTTCACAACGAGATCCGCCTATACAGTAACGGTATTTCATTTGGAAGGTTTGCTGGATAGCTGACCCTGTTAGTCCGTTTTGAAAAAATGGGAGCATAATCTTTTTTTTAAGAATACCTTCCCGCTTAATGTATAGCACTTGCTACCAATGGGAACTTGCTTCTCATCTTAAATTGAGCTGGTTGGGGTTACACCAAGAGAAACCATAAATTTAATACGCAATAGATGGATATGATAGATCTTTTTTTCGATAGTGACCGTAGTTCTTCCATTTTATCCTATTCGCGCGTAATGATCATTGATACTGGAAAATGGATTTCTTTTGTTGGCCCAGCCCATAATCTGAACGAGTCGCACATACACCCTAGTACATGTTCCTCGGCGCTGAGGACATCCCCGAAGAGCGGGGGATTTTGTGACGTTTCTGATTGGCTGTCTTGTGTTTCTAATAAGCTGTTTAATAGTTGGCATGCTGAATCATTTACATAAGGGACTGGTTTAGATCAATCCTAACCTGATGATTATGAATTTTTTCTAGTTATAGAGAATATTCCCTAGTCAAGTAAAAAGATCAAATATAAATTTGTGAATTTGCCTACTTCTACTCTTTCCATTTGTCTTTCTTTACTATTTCTACTCCTTCATTCGCTACAAGATCAATAATTCCGTGAGCTTGGGCTTCTCTTGCTGACATAAAAACATCCCTTTCCAGGTCTTCGGTTAGAACCCAAAAAGGTTGGCCTGTTCGTTGTGCATACACCTTTGTGAGGGTTTCTCGCAGAGTCAACAGTTCTTCCGCTTCCATCATACACTCTCCCGTCGATCCCTCATGAAAAGCACTAGCAGGTTGATGGATCATTACCCTGATGATATAACAAAAAGGGTTTCTTCTATCTCGCCTTGATGCGTCGAAGACAAAAGATAGCGAATAACAAGAAACTTGAACAACCGTACGTGCATCTTTTGCGCATTGCATACGGCTCGACAATGAAATTAACTTTTCTCTTCCATCGAAGAAAAATAGAATCGATCAGATCCAGATCAGTAAATCGTTCAATTACCACCCTTCTTTTCGTGAGTTCAAAATACTACGATGGCTCCGTTGCTTTATAGATTCGTTTCGTTCATTTCGTCTGTAATTCAGCAATCCCAAAGTTTCTTTTTTATTTTAAATAAGGAAGTTTTTTTTTTGTACTCTTTCAAACATAAATATTGTTAGGTTAGGATTAAGAGTCTTTTGGTATAAAAAAAGTTTGTGACGCTGAAATGGACTCCGGATAAATAAAAATCGGGAATACCCTTTATCTCATACTCCTCTCTCGATACATAATCTAATGTTTTGAAAAAAAACGAACAAAATTTTGCATATCGAATTCAAAGTGCCATGCTATTTTTACTCATAACATAATATATATTGATATTTTTTATGGTGAAGGCATAATCTTTTTTTCTCAAATAAAAACTCATTGGCGCCAAAGCCAAGCGTGAGGGAATGCAAAACGTTTGGTAATTTCTCCTCCGACCAGGATAAAAGATCCCATTGAAGCGGCTAGTCCCATGCATATTGTATATATATCTGGTAGCACAAGTTGCATAGCATCAAAAATAGCTATTCCGGGTAATACCCATCCGCCAGGACAATTTATAAACAAATACAAATCCTGGGTCTGATCCTCTATACTGAGATATATGATAAGACCAACAAGGTAATTCGAGATCTCGGTCGTAATCTCTTGGGTTAAAAAAAGTAATCTTGCTCGATAAAGTCGGTTGATTAGGGTAAAATTTTATCCCTTAGGAACCGTACATGCACCTTTTGATGCATACGGTTCAAAAAAATGTGAAAAAGAAAAAATCAATGTGTAGATTACTGTCCTCTTCTTTTTGGATAGCAGTTTATAATGAGGGGGTTTGTCTTCTATTTTTCAATAAATATGAGTTTTTCTTCCTCGTTTCCTTATGTCTACTATAGCTAACTAGAACCAACTCTAAATGGATAACTATATAGAACAAAATGGAACAAAGGAATCAGAAACAGAAAAACAAAATGTAAAATTACATACATATATATAATAGAAAGTCCAATTTTTTATTGAATATGCAATAATATGCAAATCAAATACAATCATAAAAAAAAGAGTTTAAAGAGATAGTATTTGTTATAGTAAGAGTAAACTTTTCTAACTAACTGCTCGTTGATTTATTGTTTTATCGAGATTAACTCCAAACCACGATGTTATTTGCTTGTTCTTGAAGGGGCCTCTTCTCTTTCATTCTTTTAGGTTTATGCTCTACTCCGGGTAAAAATATGCTCGATTTTGATTTGCACATATAGGGCAAATGCTTCTAATACCGCTTCTGTTTGTTTTGCTAAGATTTCCTTTTTTCATTCGGCTCATGCCTTTGTCAAAGAAATAGGATATTCAACATATTGAATTCATCTATTCTATTCGAGTAATTGCGGTTCAGATGCTTTATTCCTTTTATCATTTGAAAATAGGAAAGGAATAAGGTTTCATACAATACAAGCATTAATTATCGATATATTATCAATTGGGATTTGTTTAAACGGAGCCTGGATACTTCATGTCATTTTATTGGTTTAACCAAGCCAACCCTAAATTATTCTAATTGATACTATTAGTCTAAATCCCCCTACAAATGGATCTAGTTGAACTTCACGCTCCGAATTTTAGACGAGTAACTCAATCTTTCTTCGGCGAAGGGGGGATATCTTGATCGGGGAAGAGAACGGGGAAAGCCCATATGACCCACTATATCTGACAAGTCGCACTATACGTCAACCCAAGTTGCATCTTCGTCTCCCGGGATTCGAAAGGGTACTTTTGGAACACCAATAGGCATTAACTGAAAGAAAAAAAATTAAGTACTATATTTCACTTTGATATGGAAACGTAATAATCGGGTTAGTCTCTTCAGAATATCAACATCAACATATACGATAAAGGTTGATATTCTTTATCATATATTTCGTCTAGAATACATTAGAACAGGTCAGAAAAGGCGATAGAATAACTAAAGTCTAATTCTAGAGACTAGAGCCTTCCAACGATGAACAAATATGGCGACATTTGATCATATAAAAAGGTATCAACCCCCATTGCGTATTGATACTTATCGGGTATAGAATAGATCTGCTTCTCTTTGTTCCTCCAAACATAATTGTTCTATTCTTACCAATACCAATAGAATAGAACAAATATTAACCCTTGCTCCGAGATAATTCACTGAACAGAACAGGGGTCCGTTGATAGTCATAGTATTTTACAATGCAATAAAGTTACATAGTATCTATTTTTTTTTGATAAAGGGGTATTTCCATGGGTTTGCCTTGGTATCGTGTTCATACCGTTGTATTGAATGATCCTGGTCGGTTGATTTCTGTCCATATAATGCATACGGCTCTGGTTGCCGGTTGGGCTGGTTCGATGGCTCTATATGAATTAGCGGTTTTTGATCCCTCTGATCCCGTTCTTGATCCAATGTGGAGACAGGGTATGTTCGTTATACCCTTCATGACTCGTTTAGGAATAACAAATTCCTGGGGCGGTTGGAGTATTACAGGGGGGACAGTAACGGATCCCGGTATTTGGAGTTATGAGGGTGTGGCCGGGGCACATATTGTGTTTTCTGGCTTGTGCTTTTTGGCAGCTATTTGGCATTGGGTGTATTGGGATCTAGAAATTTTTTCTGATGAACGTACAGGAAAACCTTCATTAGATTTGCCTAAAATTTTTGGAATTCATTTATTTCTTTCCGGGGTGGCTTGTTTTGGTTTTGGCGCATTTCATGTAACCGGCTTGTATGGTCCTGGAATATGGGTGTCTGACCCTTATGGACTAACTGGAAAAGTCCAGCCAGTAAATCCCGCATGGGGCGTAGAGGGTTTTGATCCTTTTGTTCCAGGGGGAATAGCCTCTCATCATATTGCAGCAGGGACATTGGGCATATTGGCGGGTCTATTTCATCTTAGTGTCCGCCCGCCCCAACGTCTATACAAAGGATTACGTATGGGTAATATTGAAACCGTACTTTCCAGCAGTATCGCTGCTGTCTTTTTTGCAGCTTTTGTAGTCGCCGGAACTATGTGGTATGGTTCAGCAACTACTCCGATCGAATTATTTGGCCCCACTCGTTATCAATGGGATCAGGGATACTTTCAGCAAGAAATATATCGAAGAATTAGTGCCGGGCTGGCCGAAAATCAAAGTTTATCAGAAGCTTGGTCGAAAATTCCTGAGAAATTAGCCTTTTATGATTACATTGGCAATAATCCGGCAAAGGGGGGTTTATTCAGGGCAGGTTCCATGGACAATGGGGATGGAATAGCTGTTGGGTGGTTAGGACACCCAATATTTAGAGATAAAGAAGGACGCGAGCTCTTTGTACGTCGTATGCCTACTTTTTTTGAAACATTTCCGGTCGTTTTGATAGACGGAGATGGAATTGTTCGAGCCGATGTTCCTTTTCGAAGAGCAGAATCGAAATATAGCGTAGAACAAGTAGGTGTAACTGTTGAGTTCTACGGCGGCGAACTCAATGGCGTCAGTTATAGCGATCCTGCTACTGTCAAAAAATATGCTAGACGTGCTCAATTGGGTGAAATTTTTGAATTAGATCGTGCTACTTTGAAATCAGATGGTGTTTTTCGTAGTAGTCCAAGGGGTTGGTTTACTTTTGGACATGCTTCTTTTGCGCTGCTCTTCTTCTTCGGACATATTTGGCATGGGGCTAGAACCTTGTTCAGAGATGTTTTTGCTGGTATTGATCCAGATTTAGATTCTCAAGTCGAATTTGGAACATTCCAAAAACTAGGAGATCCAACTACAAGAAGACAAGCAGTCTGATACAAAATTTCTTTCGTAGTTTGAGTCTCTCTTTTTGGAATTTGGTTTGACATTGGGGATCAGAGAAATCTTGATTGAATCATTACCCTTTCGTTGACTCTTTCTTTAGCAGGGAAATAATCCCCCATAAACAGGTATGGAAGTTATAATTGTAAACCACAATCGAATCTATGGAAGCATTGGTTTATACATTTCTATTAGTCTCGACGTTAGGGATCATTTTTTTCGCTATCTTTTTTCGAGAACCGCCTAAAATTACAACGAAGAAATGATTTTTCATTATCTCCGTTGAAGTAATGAGCCTCCCAGCATTCAATATTGGGAGGCTCATTACTTCAACTAGTCTCCGTGTTCCTCGAACGGATCTCTTAGTTGTTGAGAGGGTTGCCCAAAAGCGGTATATAAGGCGTACCCGGTAAAACTTACAAGTAAACCAGATATAAAGATGGCGACTAGGGTTGCTGTTTCCATTCTTATATGAATTCAAGACCGCAATGGATCTCTGATAAGATCCTTTATTTACAGTGGAATGGTATACAAAGTCAACAGATCTCAATAAATACAATCGGATTTATGGCTACACAAACCGTTGAGAGTAGTTCTAGATCTCGTCCAAGACAAACTACGGTAGGGGCTTTATTGAAACCGTTGAATTCGGAATATGGTAAAGTAGCTCCTGGCTGGGGAACGACTCCTTTGATGGGTATCGCAATGGCTTTATTTGCAGTATTCCTATCTATTATTTTGGAGATTTACAATTCTTCCGTTTTACTGGATGGAATTTCAATGAATTAAATCTACAAGAACTACTAAGTTCGAGTTTTTCAATACTAAAGTGAAATCTCAGATTTATGACTTATAACCCCGTTGGCAGTTCAATCGCGGAATTTCTTTCTTTCTGTATTTCCGGAATATGAGTGTGTGACTTGTTAGAATGGATCCTATTGATAATACAGAGAATGAGTCTGTCATCTTATCTTGCTAGAGACGGTTCTACCTCGTCGGATACTCATCTGAGTATTTGGAGCACGAAATATTATGAAATAGATCCAGAATTGAACTATGATTCATATTTAAGATTCAGACCTTGTGACCGGATTCTAACTAAACATTTTTCAATGACTTTGATTAAAAGGTAAATTCTTTCGTATTTTGAGTCATTATACCTATGATGATCCGAGAATTCTGACTCAGGGAATCTTTGGGCTTGGGGTTTTTATTGAATCATCGTGGTTCTAGTATGAATCTAGGGTTTCGATTAGTTTCTAGGGTCTTAACAAGATAAATTCCTATCAATGAGAAAAAACAACAGTCAAAGCCGGATTACACACAACAAAAAATCAAAGACAAAATAGGGAAAGAGAAGATTCAAGAGGCCTGTAGTAACAATAAAAAAGGGTAGAGCCAACTTGAAATTTTGGCATTATCACCACAAAGAAAAACTTTCGTATTTTGAATGCTTCGTATCTTCACTTCTGAGAAGATGAAATCGGAAGAGTAAGATATTTTGATTACATATGCGTTGGGAGCAGTATTTGTGTGTTTTTGCTTGAGCTGTACGAGATAAAATTTTCATATACGGTTCTCAGAGGGGGAGTACCCCCGGTTTACCTATCTCAATAAAGTCTATGATTGGTTCGAAGAACGTCTCGAGATTCAGGCGATTGCGGATGATATAACTAGTAAATATGTTCCTCCTCATGTCAACATATTTTATTGCCTAGGCGGAATTACCCTTACTTGTTTTTTAGTACAAGTAGCTACGGGATTTGCTATGACTTTTTATTATCGTCCAACTGTTACTGAGGCGTTTGCTTCTGTTCAATACATAATGACTGAGGCGAATTTTGGTTGGTTAATCCGATCAGTTCATCGGTGGTCGGCAAGCATGATGGTTCTAATGATGATACTGCACGTATTTCGTGTGTATCTCACCGGTGGGTTTAAAAAACCTCGAGAATTAACTTGGGTTACAGGTGTAGTTCTGGGTGTATTGACCGCATCTTTTGGTGTAACTGGTTATTCCTTACCTTGGGACCAAATTGGTTATTGGGCGGTCAAAATTGTAACAGGCGTGCCTGAAGCTATTCCTATAATAGGATCGCCTTTGGTAGAGTTATTGCGCGGAAGTGCGAGTGTGGGACAATCCACTTTGACTCGTTTTTATAGTTTACACACTTTTGTATTGCCTCTTCTTACTGCTGTATTTATGTTAATGCATTTCCTTATGATACGTAAACAGGGTATTTCTGGTCCCTTATAGAGAAGATAGATTATAGATCTTTATAATCAATCATTTATCACTTCGGGAAGGAACAATAGTATTTCATTGCTACAAATGTGTCTTATTCAAATTAAAACGACTAAGACATGTTTTTTGACATTCTCTTTCCTTCAACCCCGCAATATTATTGTATTATGTTATTTAACATAACACGACTAGTTGAAGGAAATTCTCCTAAAGGAAAATGGATTATGGGAGTGTGTGACTTGAACTATTTATTAGGCCGTGCAGATATATTCCTCTTTCTGCCACATTGAAATTCACAAACAAATGTGTCTTTGTTCCAACCACCGTATAAGCTATATACAGACGATAGGCTGGTTCGTTTGAATAGAATTCTTTCTATGATCAGCCCCGAATCATGTCATGCATGAACAGGCTCCGTAAGATCCAGTCGAATCAATGATTTGGCAGAATCCAGATTCCATTTTATCTATTTCTTCATTTTTTTAATGGTTTGTTTTAATAGTATGGAAATGCATTCATTTCCTCTGCATCGACCCGATCTATGATACTACCGGAGTGAAACAAGGCATCTAAAGAAGACTACTAGAGGCTCTATGTTAGTTAGTAACAAGTAAACCCTTTGCTTTTTATGTAAATGTAAAAAGTCTCACAATTTTTTGAGAGAAACACCAATCGCAAAGTCTAAGACGACCCAGAAAGCATTTGAGCATGATCAACTTTGTAAGCCTACTTGGGGATTGAGCATTGATCTGGAAGAACGGAATTCCTTGTAAGTAATGGGTAATTGCACCCTTGGAAAGGGGGATCTAGTCAAACCTTGAATACTTTATACGGGGAACCATTCATCTATGTATGGATATAGACAACCTAAATCTATCTCGTAACATATATATATGTTGGTCCTTTTTCTGTTGGTTCTTTGAATTCTTGCTCGAGCCGGATGATGAAAAATTCTCACGTCCGGTTCTTTCGGGGGATGAGTCTATAAGAATTCACCTATCCTAATAACAAAAAAACCTGACTTGAATGATCCTGTATTAAGAGCTAAATTGGCTAAAGGGATGGGTCATAATTATTACGGGGAGCCTGCATGGCCAAATGACCTTTTATATATTTTTCCGGTCGTTATTCTAGGGACTATTGCATGTAACGTAGGCTTAGCCGTTCTCGAACCGTCAATGATTGGCGAGCCGGCCGATCCATTTGCAACTCCCTTGGAAATATTACCTGAATGGTATTTTTTTCCCGTATTTCAAATACTTCGTACAGTACCCAATAAATTATTGGGTGTTCTTTTAATGGTTTCAGTACCTGCGGGATTATTAACAGTACCTTTTTTGGAGAATGTGAATAAATTCCAAAACCCATTTCGTCGTCCAGTCGCCACAACCGTATTTTTGGTTGGTACCGTAGTGGCCCTTTGGTTAGGTATTGGAGCAACATTACCCATTGATAAATCTCTAACTTTAGGCCTTTTTTAAATTGATTCAATTGTAAAATAATAAGACGTATGTATCTAGGGAATAGTCGCTTCAAAGTTCATTTTCCCTAGATACATCTATTCAATTGAATTCAAGAGCTATTCCGAATAATACGGATTGTGCTAAAAAAAGAATTGATTATTGGATTGGTTTTCCATTCTAAAAAAAAGAAAGAAACCCAGAATTTAAACCTTCTTTTTAGGTAAATTAATTGCGAAATGCTTTTCTAGAGTGCCCATTATTTGTTTTACATCTTCGATGCAAAAATGCTCCATTTTAGTAAGATCTTCTTGGCTGTTATTCAATAGGTCCAATAATGTGTGTATATTGGAATTTTTGAGGCAATTGTAGATCCTGGGAGGCAATTCCAATTGATCAATAAAAATGGATTTCAATGCTATTTTTTTTTTTCTTAGTTCAGTCAATCTATCATGAAAAAAAAGGGGGGGTAAAGTAAGCCTGTCTTGATTATCCTCGAAATGGAAGGTTTCTTTTTCCGCATATAGAAAGGGAATAAATAAATCAATTAAATTACGAGAGGCTTCATAAAGTGCTTCTTTAGGAGTGAAACTCCCATTTGTCCATATCTCAAGAAAAAGTATTTCTTGTTTTTCATCACCATTACTATACGAATGAATACTATGATTCACATTTCGAACAGGCATGAATACAGCATCTATAGGATAACTTCCGTCTTGAAAGTTGTTTGGCGTTTTGATACGATACCCGCGATTCCTCTCGAGTTGTAATTCAATACGCAAATCGATTAGTTCCGTCAAGGTAGCTATATGCTGTGTAGTATCAACGATTTCCACATAAGGCGGTGCGATGATATCTTGAGCCGTTACACACCCAGGTCCCCGAACAAAAATAGACGCGTCACAGGTTCCATATAAATTGCTTCTGAATACAATTTCTTTCAAATTCATTAAAATTTCATGTACTGATTCTTGAATACCTACTATAGTAGAATATTCATGTGGTACTTTCTTAGATTTTGCGCGTGTAATACATGTTCCTTCTATTTCTCCAAGCAGAGCTCTCCGCATCGCAATTCCTATTGTGTCGGCTTGACCTTTCATAAGTGGAGATAGAATAAAGCGTCCATAATAAAGACGTTTACTATCTGTTCTTGATTCAACACACTTCCACTGCAGTGTCCGAGTAGATACTCTTATTTTCTCTCGAACCATAGTAATATTTTAGTTAATAGATTAGATCGTTGAGTCATTTATTTCTCTTGACATCCCTTCATTAGTTTATTTTTACACACGTCTTTTTTTAGGAGGTCGACAGCCATTGTGCGGCATGGGGGTTACATCCCGTACGAAACTTAACAGTATGCCACTTCTACGAATAGCTCGTAATGCTGCATCCCTTCCGAGACCGGGACCTTTGATCATGACGTCTGCTCGTTGCATACCTTGATCTACTACTTTACGAATAGCGTTTCCTGCTGCGGTTTGAGCAGCAAAAGGTGTCCCCCTTTTTGCCCCCTTGAACCCGCAAGTGCCGGCGGAAGCCCAAGAAACCACTCGACCCCGTACATCTGTAACAGTCACAATGGTATTGTTGAAACCGGCTTGAACATAAATAACCCCTCTTGGTATTTTACGTGCACTCTTACGTGAATTAATACGCCTATTCCTACGTGAACCAATTTTGGGTATGGGTTTTGCCATATTGTATCGTCTCATAAATATGAGTCAGAGATATATGGAGATATCCATTTCCTGTCAAAACAAATACTTTCCTTTTTTTATTTGTACATCGAGTCCGTTAGAAAGTCCCCTTTATTAGTAGACTTATTATCCTTGGCGTTGTTTATGTTTCGGGTTGGAACAAATTACTATAATTCGTCCCCGCCTACGAATTAGTCGACATTTTTCACAAATTTTACGAACGGAGGCTCTTATTTTCATATTTTTCATTCCTTACTTCAATTCCGAATCGATTTCTTGGAAGAAAATAAGTTTCTTGAAATTTTCAATTTCAAATTGTATTTCGGAATGTAGACATTGAAAAACAACTTAATCGGTTGAATCCTTGTTACGGAGTCTATAAATTATACGTCCTCTGGTTGAATCATAACGACTTACTTCAATTTTAACTCTATCCCCCGGTAGGATTCGTATAAAACTACGGCGTATCCTTCCCGAAACATAACCTAGAATCAGATCTTCATTATCTAAACGAACCCGGAACATGCCGTT